CACATCCAAATTAAGCAAGGAATTCCTAAATGATTCACAATCAATAACATTACTCGTACTAAAACTCCGAAAGCCGTCTTTTTGAAGATACAAGAAATTACAGGACTTAGAGAAAGCTTTGTAATCCCCCACCTGGCCTTTTAATTGACATAGACCCCTGTTATCTAATCCTATTAGGATAGGATGCTACAATTGGGAATGGTCGGGATAGCTCAGCTGGTAGAGCAGAGGACTGAAAATCCTCGTGTCACCAGTTCAAACCTGGTTCCTGGCACATGCTTAATTTGGATGAGGTTTTTTTATAAATGAATTGATATGAAGCGAGATACGTATTAATTTCGTATCTGGATCATAATAGATACTTTTATCTATTTTGGCGAGATATACCCCATCTATAAAATAGATGGGTAGGGTTTCGTAAATGAAATTTTAAATTAAATTTAAATAAAGTATCTAAAATGAAATTCTATATTTCTCTTTTTTTCTTTCGTTCAAAAAAAATGTGAATAAGTCATACATATTTGAATTTGAAGGGTTCAATTGGTTGCGTGAAAGAACAAAAAGCCTAATTTGAAATAAACAAGATTCGGTTCAGATACAAAGAAATCCAATTCTATATTCTTTCATTTCTTTGTATTTTCGTTCTTATTCGATTTCCTAATTCGCCTCGACATGACTTTCTAGAACTAGAACCAGTCTAAGCAATAGGCGCAGTACAAGGTTCATGATGCAGAAGTCCTTTGATTCAATTCATCCTATTGATTCGGCTCATACGAAATAAGTATTTTTTTAATTTATAAGAAGTAAGAATCCCAACGAATCCCCAATTCTACCCTTTTTTTTAGCCTATCCACAATTCCCTAATACAAAAAAAGAGACTTCAACTATTCTGGTTAATGTTAATCTAGAACAGAAAGTCCAATCTTTGAATCTCTGAAATTGTAATTGTATAAGTGTAAATTACCTTCTTATCATTCAATGGGCATCTTGTATTTCATAAAAATTGGGGGCAATATAATCCTTACGTAAGGGCCATCCTATCTAACTTTCAGGCATTAAGATACGGCGTATCATAAGAGATTCCCAACATATCATAGGATTCTCGTTCTTGAAAATCCACGCTTTTCCAAACCCAGAAAGCGGACGGAATTCTAGGATTCCTCCTTGAGGCAAATACTTTTATGTATATTTCTTCCGGTTGATCCACACCGTACTCTATTCTGGTAAGATGATACACACTAGCTAACAGTCCACCAGGTGCTACATCATAGGCATGTTGGGAGCGTAAATAATTGTAACCATATACATATAAAATGACAGCAATGGAATGCCAATCCTCATACTTTATTTGTAAAGTCTCTATTCCTTGATAATCAAAGCCTAAAGATCTATGAATTATCCCGTGCTTGACTAGCCAAACAGACAAACGGCCCCGCATCTTTTTTATCTCCTGTATTTTTATTTAGAATATTTTACATTCTCGATCAAATTATGAAGATTGACCCGTTACTTGTTATTCTGTACAAAGGAGTCCTGCCTAATTCACTAATTCGAGAGAAGATACTGAACTTTGATATTTGAAAAAGGTTTCAGTAGGGATCTCTGAAGTAGATGGGGGTTGATAGAAGAATCTTTGATCAATAATTTCCATTATTCATACTGCGCCCAGTGCGAAACTTGTGATTGGTCGTAAAACATCGATTTGCTTGTTGAGACCTAATTCTATCTTCATAGATTTCTCGATATATTTTCTTACGAAGTTTAGTTATAGCATATATAACTGCTTCCGGTTTAGGGGGACAACTTGGCAAATAGACATCCACAGGTATTAGCTTATCAACTCCCCCAACAGTACTATAAGAATCGGTACTGAACATCCCTCCTGTAATTGTACAGGCTCCCATAGCAATAACATATTTTGGTTCGGGCATTTGCTCATATAATCTCACCAAGGAGGGGGCCGTTTTCATTGTTACTGTTCCGGCTGTTAAAATTAGATCCGCCTGTCTAGGACTCGACTTTGGTACTAGTCCATAACGATCAAAGTCAAACCGCGATCCTATTAGTGAAGCAAATTCAATAAAACAAAAACTGGTTCCATAGAGAAGCAGCCATAAACTAGAGAGTCTTGACTAATTTGAACGATCATTTAATGTAGTTGAAATAACTGAAATTTCGACTGTTCGGTCAAGTAAAGGAAACTCAGTGGAATTCATAACTTTTTCAATTTTTTTATCTTTTCTTTTTATTGTCTGAAAATTCGGGAGCTAAGACCATTCCAACGCTCCCCTTCGCCATGCATAAACCAAACCAACAATTAAGATAAGCACGAAAATTAAAGCTTCTATAAATACAGATACACCCAACACATCGAAACTCATTGCCCATGGATAAAGAAAAATCGTTTCAACATCAAAAATAACAAAAACTAGAGCAAACATATAATAACGTATTCTAAATTGTAACCAAGCGTCGCCCATTGGTTCTATACCCGATTCATAACTAGAAAGTTTCTCCGGCCCTTTCCTAATCGGGGCGAAAATCCCGGAAATTAAAAAAAAATAGGAATAAGACTTGATATTATTAGAAATGCCCCAAAAAGATCATATTCGTAAAGCAAAAACATAGACGCACTCCTATGAATATGAGGGTGGAAAATATATGGGATTGGTCGATTCGAAGTGAAGTTGTAAAGTCACCCACAATTGTTTAGTGAAAACAAGAATTCATTTTGGCGAAACCATCTAGTTTCCTTTGATTATCGAGGGGGCATATCTCATTTCGAGTTTTATCGACTGACTTCACGAGGATCCTATTTTCAGGATCCTTAAATTCTACTTAATTTTTTGCGTTCGATTTTCTTTAATTTCTTTAGTTAGTATAACTAACTAGATTACGCTTAGACAAATTATCTTGTCTTCGCCTAGGATTCTTGCTAAAGAAAGCGACTTCTAAAAAAATTATTATTTTGAATATTTGAATTTTTTTTTTTTTAGAAAAATTTGATTTTATAGATTTTATAGATTTGGGTTTTTGTAGGACATAGGGTTGTGGAGTCTTTTTGTCCTTTTTTGATTAGTGATTTTAGAATAGAACAAATAAAATATTGAAATAGAAGAGAACGGATAAGTAGTTCCGTCTCGGGATTTCGAATATCTTAATCTTAGTGTTGGTATATTCCGTTTATTAAAATCTGGGTGGGGTTTTCTCTTGATTGCATACAGAAAAAGAGGATCGCCCCCCCCCTTGTTTTGTGGTGCTTGGCCGGGTCTATAGGCCTATCCGAAGAACAGGCTTATTTTACTTTTACATTATTGACAATGAAACTTACAAAAGAGATTGGTTTTTCAACAAACTTTAGCTTCTCCACAAATACGTTGGGTTATTCCCTAGATCTATGTGAATAACCCTTTAATGGGTTTTTCACCAAACCTGTGTCATGCTTTTTACTTCTTAAATTCATTAAGGTTAGGCATACTAAAGACGAGGAGTATCACTAACTTAATCCCTTGGTTGTGGACAGGGAAATTCCGTGGGAATTTCCCTACGAAGATTAATGGCTGAAGGTTGGATAAGGAGGGATTCCGACTTTTCGATCTATTGAAATACGTTTTTCTTTCAGTTTTCGGTTCTGCTTTAAACGAAGCCCACGAGTGAGTTTCTAGTAAAAATTGGGTTTCGATGAACCAACCAGTGAGTTCAGTTACAAGCAATAAACAAAAATGAAGAAATAAAAATTATGCAATTTTTTATTTTATTCATTTTTGTTTTTTAGGGCTATACGGACTCGAACCGTAGACCTTCTCGGTAAAACAAATCAAACTTATTTTTATCAAAATGATCTGAGCTGTTTCAAAGACCCAACATGCATTTTTTTTGCATTGGGCTCTTTCATTAACTGATAGAAATATCAGCCAATTCGCCATATTTTTTCTTGACCGAAAAATAAGATAAGGAGATGGCTCCACGTGCTCTGATTCATTTTTTTGATTCCGGTCCAGGAGCACTACCAAAGTGTTTCAAAGATGGGGGGTTATCTTGACGTAGGTCTGCCTCTGGCCTAGATCGTTTTAAGTTAAATGAAGTCTCTACCGCTCGGCTTAAAAAATAAAATATGAAACTTCATACACCTTAAAGTTCATAGAACGAAAAGAGATTTTTGAGGACCTTATACTCATTATGCCTAGCATTGAATGTACTGGTATTCACCCTATCAATATCTCACAAATCGACGATGGAGTATGTTTGGTACCTAAATGGGCACCCAAATCGGACCGAATCGTTTGTCAGGCTATTGTTCCCTCAAAGTTATGGAGTAAGACATCGATTTATCAATAAGATCCTTTTTGTGGATTGTATGATGGACTCCCCTGAAAAACATCGGCGCGCGTGTAAACGAGTTGCTCTACCAACTGAGCTATAGCCCTTAGTGCTTGTGATGCATATTTTAGTATATAGATCATTTGTTGTCAAGATGAATATTCTATGATCTAACATCCTAAATTTTTGAGTGATATTGATTAGATTATTATTGCTTATAAGGAATATGATATTTATAATCCATCGACGGGATGGGTTCCCCTTGGTTCTTTTTGGGATGATAAATGACCTACTTAACTCAGTGGTTAGAGTATTGCTTTCATACGGCGGGAGTCATTGGTTCAAATCCAATAGTAGGTAGAACTTATTAGATACCATTGACTCCGGTATCTAATAAGTTTTTTGCCCCACCCCTCTTCTATTTTTATAGATTTTTTATTTATTTTTGAATTGCGTTGTATCAAAATTGGATTTTGCTTGATTGGATTCACTCGGCAGAATCAAATTAAAATATTTAGGGTTTAGAATTAGAAACAGAACTTTTTTTGATTATTCGAACGTACCAATGAATTAATTATGAAATTGCAGTGACAGCCTCTACTCTTGTCCTAGCTCGCCGAAGAGCTAGATTTGCCTCAATTATTTGTCTCTTTCCTTTAGCTTTTCTCAAATTAGCTTCT